TTGAAATAGTCTAGTCTTTTTTTTAGCTTAGCACAAAGCAATGTATGTGCGGCTCAAGATGATTTACTTAAAGAATAGAAATATACAAGACTCTATAAAATTACGATATTAGAGAGTTGTAAAAAAAAGGAAAGAGATCTAAAAGATCTTTTTCCTAAAATGATCCTTTCGTCCACTTAATATCCTACCTTTCCTCGACGAATATTCACTTTCTATTATATTGGTCAACCCATCTTCTTATTCAAATTATGATTTAAATAAGATATATGTTTACGACGTGTGATTAAATAAAAAACAGGAGAAAGGATTCTACTTTACAGTAGATTTTATTCAACAATTGACCAAAAGAAAATATTTATAAATAATAAATTGCATGAACTTAGATCAATCAAATAATGATATTGCTATAGCAATAAAATAATTCGCACTAATTAATTTGCCCAGTTAGATTGTATTCGGTTGGAATAATGATTGATAAAGAAAACGGAAGGGAGAAAATAATTTACAAAAAAACGGGATTCCTAAAAACCGGATTGATTCTCGAATGCGATTGACTCTAATGGTTTACGTTATGGAAGAAAGACATGTATATGTGATATTAGATATTGACTAGTTATATATGAACTAAAGATATATTTCATTTTCCCTATTACTGTGGGTGGGTTCCAATAGAAGTCCTTTCATATCGTTGTGGCTGTGAATTGGCTGATGAAATTAAGAAAAGATGGAAGAACGAAAGTTCTATGGATTCACAAAAACTCTGTGGATAGAAACGAAAAAAGAGATATCGAAGTAGTTCTGATCATTCAATAATATTCTCACGTAAATTCGAAGTTCTTAGTTACTTCCATTCTATGGATGGAATAATTAAGTCGTAATTCATTGGTTGATTGTATCATTAACCATTTCTTTTTGTTGGTATGAGGAACTTATCATGAATCCACTGATTTCTGCTGCTTCCGTTATTGCTGCTGGATTGGCTGTAGGGCTTGCGTCTATTGGACCTGGAGTTGGTCAAGGGACTGCTGCGGGTCAAGCCGTAGAGGGTATCGCGAGACAGCCCGAAGCAGAGGGAAAAATACGCGGTACTCTATTGCTTAGTCTAGCTTTTATGGAAGCGTTAACGATTTATGGATTGGTTGTAGCATTAGCACTTTTATTTGCGAATCCTTTTGTTTAATTGTTTAATCTTAGAAATAGGAAAAAATATGTATTTTTCCTATTTTATTGCCTTGGACTTGTCGTTTGCTTTTTCAAATTAGATCACAATTTGACTCCTACAATTCCTTATTCATTGAGAAAATAACCTACGGGAAGGGCTGATTTGGAAATGAGGAATTAGCATACCGACTTTCTTTCATCCTTCCCGTTCGTAGTCCAAGGGAAACTCTTTTTATGAGGTGTTGCAATAATCAAGGGGTAGTTCATACTTTATAACTCGACTATTTTTTGACTCGATTTCAAAAAAAAAAAGAATAAATAAAAAAGAGGGGAAAAGTGATAGAAAAAGAACTCTGGTCGATTTTTTAGTCTATCTATTATGAGAGGAGATTATATGAAAAATGTAACCGATTCTTTCGTTTCTTTGGGCCACTGGCCATCTGCCGGGAGTTTCGGATTTAATACCGATATTTTAGCAACAAATCCAATAAATCTAAGTGTAGTGATTGGTGTATTGATCTTTGTTGGAAAGGGAGTGTGTGCGAGTTGTTTATTTCAAGAATAGGCTGGATCCAATCAGCTGTACCCTTTTCCGTTAGAACTAGGAAAGAAAGGTGCATGATCTCGCGAATTACTTCTTAAGAAATTATATGTAAGAACCACAGCATTTCGTGATTAATTGGCAAATCTACTTTGATTCTCTAGCAACCAATAATGTGGGGCTGTTAAGATGGTTAAAGCAAACCGTTTGAAGTTTAGACACAGCACGGTACTCTTTCTACCGCTATGTTAATATAGAGATGGTTTTAAAATGAATATTTTATCGATATAGAACACTCATCTCGATAAAATGATTTGAACCGCTTATTATAAAAAAGGGCATTTTCCCTCTTTTATCCAATGCTGAATCGACGACCTACGCCTTATGTATAAGTAAGAAGACATTTTTGGATTTTAACTGAAGACAAAAAAAGAAACAACTTTGCTGACAATTACATATTTTTTGTCAGAAGAATCCTCCAAGTATTTTGGTTTTGCATTAGATTCGTTTTTAGACTATGAATAAAGAAGAGAGGATAGGCTCATTACATTCCTAAAAAAGCTATGAGAATTTACCCTAAGTAATTGAGCGTGAGAGCCAAATGAATTGAAAGATTCATGTTTGGTTCGGGAAGGGATTATGGAAGTTTTAAAATGAACGGAAAGATAATCTACTTTCATTAAGTGATTTATTAGATAATCGAAAACAGAGGATCTTGAATACTATTCGAAATTCAGAAGAACTGCGTGAGGGGGCCATTGAACAGCTGGAAAAAGCCCGGGCTCGCTTACGGAAAGT